TCTTCCAATGTCTCATTTCTGGGTCCAATGGAATTCATAGGTATAGGAAGAAGCCCCATCAAATAGAGATTTTTTCTTTCGACAATCTTTCGATTGTTAATACGAGATATAAGGACCGCTACTACAAGCAGTACTATACCTTTGATCGTGAAATATCGATTGCTTCTTGAACCCTGTGAATCACGTGAAAGTAGGATACTCCAAATTCGGGGGTCAAAGAGTTTCATAAAACGTTCTTGGTGGAAAAGAATGTGAGTGAAAGATCCCACTGAATCGAATTTGGTCCATGAATCTAAGAAATAGTGAGAATTCTTGATCTCTCTCAATATCTCTCTCAATTCGAAGATCCAGGATTTGAATTGATGTCCTCTCATTGATTCCTCCTAAAGATTTCATTTCAATTGGAATTTGGTTATTTACGATGTACGATGATCCCTGTTAAGCATCCATGGCTGAATGGTTAAAGCGCCCAACTCATAATTGGCAAATTCGTAGGTTCAATTCCTGCTGGATGCACGCCAATGGGAACGTTCAATAAGTCTATTAGAATTGGCTCTGTATCAATGGAATCTCATCATCCATACATACCGAATTGGTATGGTATATTCATACCATAACATATGAACAGTAAGAACTAGAATTCTTATTGATACTGGAACTCATAGGGAAGAAAATGGATTTATGGATGGAATCAAATATGCAGTATTTACAGAAAAAAGTATTCGGTTATTGGGGAACAATCAATATACTTCTAATGTCGAATCAGGATCAACTAGGACAGAAATAAAGCATTGGGTCGAACTCTTCTTTGGCGTCAAGGTAATAGCTATAAATAGTCATCGAGTCCCGGGAAAGGGTAGAAGAATGGGACCTATTATGGGACATACAATGCATTACAAACGTATGATCATTACGCTTCAACCAGGTTATTCTATTCCACCTCTTATAGAGAAAAGAACTTAAAGCAAAATACTTAATAACACGGCGATACATTTATACAAAACTTCTACCCCGAGCACACGCAATGGAGCCATAGACAGTCAAGTAAAATCCAATCCACGAAATAATTTGATCCATGGACAGCGTCGTTGTAGTAAAGGTCGTAATGCCAGAGGAATCATTACCGCAGGGCATAGAGGGGGAGGTCATAAGCGTCTATACCGTAAAATAGATTTTCGACGGAATGATAAAGACATATCTGGTAGAATCGTAACCATAGAATACGACCCTAATCGAAATGCACACATTTGTCTCATACACTATGGGGATGGTGAGAAGAGATATATTTTACATCCCAGAGGGGCTATAATTGGAGATACCATTGTTTCTGGTACAGAAGTTCCTATATCAATGGGAAATGCCCTACCTTTGAGTGCGGTTTGAACTATTGATTTACGTAATTGGAAGTAACCAATTAGGTTTACGACGAAACCTAGAAATCGATCACTGATCCAATTTGAGTACCTCTACGGGAGAAACCTCAGCAGAAAACTGTTGAGTAACGGCAGCAAGTGATTGAGTTCAGTAGTTCCTCATAGAAAATTATTGACTCTAGAGATATGGTAATATGGAGAAGACAAAAAAAAATTGTTTGAAGCACGCACAGAACCGGAGAGCGCCCCTTGTTTCAAAGAGAGGAGGCCGGGTTATTCACATTTAATTTGATGGTCAGAGGCGAATTAAAAGCTAAGCAGTGGTAATTATAAAGATCCCCCGGGGAAAAATAGAGATGTCTCCTACGTTACCCGTAATATGTGGAATGGAAGTATTGACGTAATTTCATAGAGTCATTCGGTCTGAATGCTACATGAAGAACATAAGCCAGATGACGGAACGGGGAGACCTAGGATGTAGAAGATCATAACATGAGTGATTCGGCAGATTTGGATTCCTATATATCCACTCATGTGATACTTCATCATACGATTCATATAAGATCCATCTGTCTAGATATCATCATATACATCTAGAAAGCCGTATGCTTTGGAAGAAGCTTGTACAGTTTGGGAAGGGGTTTTTATTGATAAAAAAGAAGAATCTACTTCAACCGATATGCCCTTAGGCACGGCCATACATAACATAGAAATCACACTTGGAAAGGGTGGACAATTAGCTAGAGCGGCAGGTGCTGTAGCGAAACTGATTGCAAAAGAGGGTAAATCGGCCACATTAAGATTACCATCTGGGGAGGTCCGTTTGATATCCAAAAACTGCTTAGCAACAGTCGGACAAGTGGGTAATGTTGGGGTGAACCAAAAAAGTTTGGGTAGAGCCGGATCTAAGCGTTGGCTAGGTAAGCGTCCTGTAGTAAGAGGAGTAGTTATGAACCCTGTAGACCATCCCCATGGGGGCGGTGAAGGGAGAGCTCCGATTGGTAGAAAAAAACCCACAACTCCTTGGGGTTATCCTGCGCTTGGAAGAAGAAGTAGGAAAAGGAAAAAATATAGTGATAGTTTTATTCTTCGTCGCCGTAAATAAATAAGAATATAGAAAACTGAATTTTTAGAATTTGAAATAATGTGATGGGCGAACGACGGGAATTGAACCCGCGCGTGGTGGATTCACAATCCACTGCCTTGATCCACTTGGCTACATCCGCCCCTTATCTAGCTAAAAGATTTTAGCTTTTTTCTTTTTCCATTCATCATTATTGTATTTATTCTTACCTTCATACTTAGATCGATATATTGGGCATAGAATGCCAATTTTAAAAATGTAATGTAATAAAGGAGTAATCCCCTGTGACACGTTCAATAAAAAAAAATCCTTTTGTAGCTAATCATTTATCGGCAAAAATTGAAAAACTAAACATAAGGGAGGAGAAAGAAATAATAGTCACTTGGTCTAGGGCATCTACCATTATACCCATAATGATTGGCCATACAATTGCTATTCATAATGGAAAAGAGCATTTACCTATTTATATAACAGATCGTATGGTGGGTCATAAATTGGGAGAATTCGTGCCTACTCTAACTTTCGCAAGACATGCAAAAACCGATAATAAATCTCGTCGTTAATTTTTTAATTTTAATTAATTTTAAAAATATAATATTTTATTTTATAAGTAAAATTAGGCAGTTTTTATTCATTTAGTGGGGATAACCTTATGATAAATAGAAAGAACTCGCGTTGGAGTACAGAAATTAAAGCTTTAGCTCAACATAAACATATATGTATGTCTGTTTTCAAAGCACGAAGAGTAATTGATCAGATTCGTGGACGCTCCTATGAAGAAGCACTTATGATACTCGAACTTATGCCTTATCGAGCATCTTATCCCATTTTGAAATTAGTTTTTTCCGCAGCAGCAAATGCTAGTAATAACATGGGCTTAAACAAAACTTATTTATTTATTAGTAAAGCTGAAGTTAACGCAGGTACTATTGTGAAAAAATTAAGACCCCGGGCTCGAGGACGTAGTTATCCGATAAAAAAACCTACTTGTCATATAACAATTATATTGAGGGATAAAACTAAATTATTTAAAGATGAATCTTAACTTTCGATTCATCTTTCGAAAAATATATATGGAAAGATAATCTAATAGAAAAATATGGGACAAAAAATAAATCCACTTGGTTTCAGACTTGGTACAACCCAAAGTCATCATTCCTTTTGGTTCGCACAACCACAAAATTATTCCGCGGGTATACAGGAAGATGAAAAAATACGGAATTGTATCAAGGATTATGTACAAAAAAATAAGAGAACGTCCTCAGGTTTCGAAGGAATAGCACGTATACAAATAAAAAAAAGAATCGATTTGATCCAAGTCATAATCCATATTGGATTCCCTAATTTATTAATAGAGGGTCGAACACGAGGAATCGAAGAATTACAGATGAATGTACAAAAGGAGTTTCATTCTGTGAACCGTAGACTCAACATTGCTATAACAAGAGTTGAAAAACCTTATGGACAACCTAATATTCTTGCGGAATATATAGCTTTACAATTAAAAAATAGAGTTTCATTTCGAAAGGCAATGAAAAAAGCTATTGAATTAACTGAGCAAACGGATACAAAAGGAATTCAAGTACAAATTGCCGGGCGTATCGACGGAAAAGAAATTGCACGCGTCGAATGGATCAGAGAGGGTAGGGTTCCTCTACAAACAATTCGTGCTAAAATTGATCATTGTTCCTATACAACTCGAACTATCTATGGAGTATTAGGCATAAAAATTTGGATATTTGTAGACGAGAAATAATGGACCTTTATTTGTCTTGCCGTTCTGTCCAGTGATAGAACAAAAAAAAAGAAAAAAAAAAAAAAAATGACAAATTTTATTTTTTATTCCATTAAATCAAACAAAACTGAGCAATTCAAATTCTATAAGGTTGAATAAAAATTAGATTGATCATTTAATAGAATTGCTATGCTTAGTGTGTGACTCGTTAGTTTTTTTGTTAGTTTATAGTATAGTTGGAATTAAAAAAATTTGACCGACCCTCACTATGAGCTTACTAACTATATAAACTAATAACCAACTTATGGCTTCGTTTCGTATTGTCGAGATTCCAAGAAACAGTCACTATATGACTAGATCGATCATATAGTTGTAGCAACTGAAATTTTTTCATAAAAATTTTAAATCTTATTATAGGTTGCGAAACAAAAATAAAGGGATGTGGATAAATGGAAGGATGATAGAAAGAAAGAACAAAAGTATCAATGATATATGATTCCAATATGTATGGTTTATGAATTATCTCACAAAAGGCAATGTGATAAAGCATCAATACTGATATAATATCAATAATTAAAGATAACGAGCCTCGGGTTAATATAAACTAAGAAAATTAACTCAGGAACGAATTTTGTTGGGGTTCCATTGCGAAGTTCGGGCCTAACCATTAACGAAGAGGCTATGGGAACGACAGAACCCATGATTGCATAGGATTTCATGAAAACAAACGAATCCTAATGATTCATTGGGTGGGATGGCGGAACGAACCAAGAACAAATTGATTTATTCTAAAAGTAACAAGGTCTTGACCCTACGAATGAAGCACGAAAGAGTCAATATTCGCCCGCGAAACCCTTAGTTTTTAGTTATTGAATTACATACAATCTATATTTTGTTTTAGCGCGATTCGATAGAAAATAAATAATGTTGATCTGGTATATAAAGCTTACTCTTAACTATATAACAAAACAAAATAACACAATAAATTCCATTACATTACTAAGTGTATTGTGTATCATTTATTAATATTAAATATATGTGTATCCGTAGTAATATTAATGAATCATTTCATTCGCGAGGAGCCGGATGAAAAGAAACTCTCATGTCCGGTTCTGCAGTAGAGATGGAATTTAATTAAGAAAGAACCATCAACTATAACCCCAAAAGAACAAAATTTCGTAAACAACATAGAGGAAGAATGAAAGGAATATCTTGTCGAGGCAATCGTATTTGTTTCGGCGGATACGCTCTTCAAGCACTTGAACCCGCTTGGATCACGGCTAGACAGATGGAAGCAGGACGAAGAGCAATGACACGATATGCGCGTCGTGGCGGAAAAATATGGGTACGTATATTTCCCGACAAACCTGTTACAGTGAGACCCGCAGAAACACGTATGGGTTCGGGGAAGGGGGCCCCCGAATATTGGGTATCCGTTGTTAAACCGGGTCGAATACTTTATGAAATGGGCGGAGTATCAGAAACTGTAGCCAGAGCAGCTATTAAAATAGCTGCGCGCAAGATGCCTATACGAACTCAATTCGTTATTGAGGGATAAGGATGCAGAAATTAAAAGATAAGGTGATGATGAAAAATAGAAGTTTATTTTTTTATAGACAGACAATATTTCTTTTAATTTCTTTTTTATCCTTTGCAGTAAAATAACAGATTAAAATAAAAATGATATGATTCAACCTCAGACCCTTTTGAATGTAGCGGATAATAGTGGAGCTCGAAAATTGATGTGTATTCGAGTCCTAGGAGCGGGTAACCAACGATATGCTCATATTGGTGACGTTGTTGTTGCCGTAATCAAAGAAGCAGTACCAAATATGCCTCTAGAAAGATCAGAAGTTATTAGGGCTGTAATTGTGCGTACATGTAAAGAACTCAAACGTGACAACGGCATGATAATACGATATGATGACAATGCCGCAGTTGTTATTGATCAAGAAGGAAATCCAAAAGGAACTCGAGTTTTTGGTGCGATCGCTCGGGAATTGAGACAGTTGAATTTTACTAAAATAGTTTCATTAGCTCCCGAGGTATTATAAATACTAGTAGTATATTAAATAAACTATGATATAGCGGGGTATCTGGAATGGGTCAAGTCAATTAGTAGATTGTGTATCACGCATATACTTTTAATTAATTTAATTAATTATAAATAAATTTAATTATTTATTATTTTAATAATAAATAAACATGTTGATTATATAAAAATTAGGGGGTACCCATAATTATAGTTCGCCATGGGTAAGGATACTATTGCCGATATAATAACTTCTATAAGAAATGCTGACATGGATAAAAAAAGAACGGTTCGAATAGCATCTACTAATATTACCGAAAACATTGTAAAAATACTTCTACGAGAGGGTTTTATCGAAAACGTTCGTAAACATCAGGAAAGTAACAAATGTTTCTTGGTTTTAACCCTACGACATAGACGGAATCGAAAGGGAATATATAAAACTATTTTAAAACGTATCAGCCGACCCGGTCTACGAATCTATTCCAACTATCAACAAATTCCTAAGATTTTAGGTGGAATGGGGATTGTAATTCTTTCGACTTCTCGAGGTATAATGACAGATCGAGAAGCTCGACTAGAAAAAATCGGGGGAGAAATTTTGTGTTATATATGGTGATCTTACACCCCTTCCTCCTGTTATCTTAATTTTATCTCTAACTTCCCTTTTATTTTATTTTGGAAAAAGAGAGTAAAAATAAATTATATAACCCTTCCTCCATTAGTTGATACTTCAAAAGGCTTACCTCGAATAAAAGACTAAAATTAATTCATGAAGGTTTAATTATTGAATCGCTTCCCAACGGTATGTTCCGGGTCCTTTTAGATAATGAAGATCTAATTCTAGGTTATGTTTCAGGGAGGATAGAGGATACGGCACAGTTTTATATAGATACTACCACGAGATAGAGTCAAAATTGAAATAAGTGGTTATGATTCAACCAGGGGACGTAGAATTTATAGAATTCACAACAAGAATTCGAACTATTAGGTGATTTTTTAAACATTCTTTTCATAGGGATACAATTTGAAGTTAAAAAAATCAAGAAACTTATTTTTTCAAGGAGTAGATTCAGAATTAAGGTAAGGAATGAGAAATATGAAAATAAGGGCTTCTGTTCGTAAAATTTGTGAAAAATGTCGACTTATCCGTAGGCGTGGACGGATTATAGTGATTTGTTCCAATCCGAGACATAAACAGAGACAAGGGTAATTTTTCTAAACTAAATAAAGAATTTTCTAAAAGAAAAAGAAGGACCCGTGTAAAAGAATCTGT